GTTAATGTAGCTTAAAACAAAGCAAAGCACTGAAAATGCTTAGATGGATTTTTAATCCCATAAACACAAAGGTTTGGTCCTGGCCTTATAATTAGTTGGAGGTAAGATTACACATGCAAACATCCATAAACCGGTGTAAAATCCCTTAAATATTTATATAAAATTTAAGGAGAGGGCATCAAGCACATATCATAGCTTAAGACGCCTTGCCTAGCCACACCCCCACGGGACTCAGCAGTGATAAATATTAAGCAATGAACGAAAGTTTGACTAAGCTATACCTCTTAGGGTTGGTAAATTTCGTGCCAGCCACCGCGGTCATACGATTAACCCAAACTAATTACCTCTCGGCGTAAAACGTGTTAACTATAGACTCATAAATAGAATTAAAATCCAACTTATATGTGAAAATTCATTGTTAGGACCTAAATCCAATAACGAAAGTAATTCTAGTACTATTATGTTACACGATAGCTAAGACCCAAACTGGGATTAGATACCCCACTATGCTTAGCCCTAAACCTTAATAATTTGACAACAAAATTATTTGCCAGAGAACTACTAGCTATAGCTTAAAACTCAAAGGACTTGGCGGTACTTTATATCCACCTAGAGGAGCCTGTTCTATAATCGATAAACCCCGCTTTACCTCACCATCCCTTGCTAATTCAGCCTATATACCGCCATCTTCAGCAAACCCTAAAAAGGAACTAAAGTAAGCACAAGAATTTAGCATAAAAACGTTAGGTCAAGGTGTAGCCAATGGGATGGGAAGAAATGGGCTACATTTTCTTATCAAAGAACATTTACGAAACCCTTTATGAAATTAAAGGATAAAGGAGGATTTAGTAGTAAATTAAGAATAGAGAGCTTAATTGAATTGAGCAATGAAGTACGCACACACCGCCCGTCACCCTCCTCAAACTAAATAAACTAAACTATACATAATTTACAAACAAATTTACGAGAGGAGATAAGTCGTAACAAGGTAAGCATACTGGAAAGTGTGCTTGGAATAATCACAGTGTAGCTTAATTACAAAGCATCTGGCCTACACCCAGAAGAATTCATAATAAATGAACACTTTGAACTAATTCTAGCCCTCAACTCTTAACAATATAACTATTTTATACTATAAATTAAACCATTTATTCTCGTAAAAGTATTGGAGAAAGAAATTATTTTATAGGAGCTATAGAGCAAGTACCGCAAGGGAAAGATGAAAGAATAATTAAAAGTGAAAATAAGCAAAGATAAAACCTTGTACCTTTTGCATAATGAGTTAACTAGAATAAATTTAACTAAAAGCATTAAAGCTAAATACCCCGAAACCAAACGAGCTACCTAAAAACAATTTAAACGAATCAACCCGTCTATGTTGCAAAATAGTGGGAAGATTTTTAGGTAGAGGTGAAAAGCCTAACGAGCTTGGTGATAGCTGGTTACCCAAATAATGAATTTAAGTTCAACTTAAAATTTACCAAAAGAACATTCAATCCCCATGTAAATTTTAAATATAGCCAAAAGAGGGACAGCTCTTTAGGAAAAGGAAAAAACCTTAAGTAGTGAATAAACTCAATAACTAAATAAACCATTGTAGGCCTAAAAGCAGCCACCAATAAAGAAAGCGTTCAAGCTCAACATTAATTCTTAAATAATTTAACAAGTAATAATAAGTTCCTACATTAAAATTGGGTTAATCTATTGATATATAGATGAGATACTGTTAACATGAGTAACAAGAATTTTATTCTCCAAGCACAAGCGTATAACAACTCGGATAACCATTGTTAGTTACCAAGCTATAGATAAAAACTACAAATTAATAGATCTAAAAACAACTTGTTAATCCAACACAGGAGTGCTATAAGGAAAGATTAAAAAAAATAAAAGGAACTCGGCAAACTAAAACCCCGCCTGTTTACCAAAAACATCACCTCTAGCATATTAAGTATTAGAGGCATTGCCTGCCCAGTGACTAAAGTTTAACGGCCGCGGTATCCTGACCGTGCAAAGGTAGCATAATCACTTGTTCCTTAATTAGGGACTAGCATGAACGGCTAGACGAGGGTTTGACTGTCTCTTATTTTTAATCAGTGAAATTGACCTTTCAGTGAAGAGGCTGAAATACTACAATAAGACGAGAAGACCCTATGGAGCTTTAATTTATCAGTTTAATCATACTAATAAAATCACCTAATGGAATACCTATAATGATATAAACTCATAATTTCGGTTGGGGTGACCTCGGAGAAAAGAAAATCCTCCGAATGATTTTAACATAGATTTACAAATCAAAGTAAGCAATCTATCTTATTGACCCAAAAATCTTTTTGATCAACGGACCAAGTTACCCTAGGGATAACAGCGCAATCCTATTTAAGAGTTCATATCGACAATTAGGGTTTACGACCTCGATGTTGGATCAGGACATCCCAATGGTGCAGAAGCTATTAATGGTTCGTTTGTTCAACGATTAAAGTCCTACGTGATCTGAGTTCAGACCGGAGCAATCCAGGTCGGTTTCTATCTATTAACAATTTCTCCCAGTACGAAAGGACAAGAGAAATGGGGCCACCTTATAATAAGCGCCCCTAACTTAATATATGAACCAAATCTAAATATAGTAAGTATGTATAACTCTTTAAGCCTAGACAAGGCTATTAGGGTGGCAGAGCCAGGAAATTGCGTAAGACTTAAAACCTTGTTCCCAGAGGTTCAAATCCTCTTCCTAATAGTGTATTTTATTAACATCCTTATATTTCTAATCCCAATCCTTATTGCCATAGCCTTCTTAACACTAGTGGAGCGAAAAATTTTAGGCTACATACAACTACGAAAAGGCCCTAATGTTGTAGGTCCATACGGAGTCCTCCAACCGTTCGCAGACGCTATAAAACTCTTTATTAAAGAACCTATACGCCCCCTAACTACCTCCATTTCACTATTCATTATTGCACCAACCCTTTCACTCACACTAGCCCTAAGCCTATGAATCCCACTACCAATACCACACCCACTAATCAATCTAAATCTGGGTATTTTATTCATTCTAGCTACATCAAGCCTTTCAGTATATTCTATCTTATGATCAGGATGAGCATCAAACTCAAAATACTCACTATTTGGTGCCTTACGAGCCGTAGCACAAACAATTTCATATGAAGTTACCATAGCTATTATTCTCTTATCAGTCTTATTAATAAGCGGCTCATTCTCATTACAAATACTTATTTACACCCAAGAACACATATGATTAATTCTACCTGCCTGGCCAATAGCCATAATGTGATATATCTCAACCCTAGCAGAAACAAATCGAGCTCCATTCGACCTGACAGAAGGAGAATCAGAACTAGTATCTGGATTTAACGTTGAGTACGCTGCAGGTCCTTTTGCACTATTCTTCATAGCTGAATACACTAATATTATCCTTATAAATGCCCTAACATCCATTGTCTTCCTAGGACCAATCCACATAATTAACCACCCAGAACTTTACTCAATTAATTTTATAACAGAAACATTATTATTATCAACAACATTTCTATGAATTCGGGCATCCTATCCCCGCTTTCGTTATGATCAACTTATACACCTTCTATGAAAAAATTTTCTCCCTCTCACACTAGCACTATGTACATGACATATTTCCTTACCTATTTTTATAGCAAGCGTTCCACCATACATCTAGAAACATGTCTGACAAAAGAGTTACTTTGATAGAGTAAAATATAGAGGTTTAAGCCCTCTTGTTTCTAGGATAATAGGAATTGAACCTATTCTTAAGAATTCAAAATTCTTCGTGCTACCGATACACCCAATCCTAATCATAGTAAGGTCAGCTAATTAAGCTATCGGGCCCATACCCCGAAAACGTTGGTTTAAACCCTTCCCGTACTAATAAATCCCATCACCATTATCATTATTTACTTCACCATCCTCATCGGCCCCGTCATCACAATATCAAGCTCCAACCTTCTACTCATATGAGTAGGACTGGAACTAAGTTTATTAGCAATTATTCCCCTATTAATTGATAAAAAAAATCCCCGATCAACTGAAGCAGCAACAAAATATTTCATTACACAAGCAACAGCCTCAATAATTATCCTTTTAGCTATTATTCTAAACTTTAAACAACTTGGACTATGAACATTTCAACAACAAACAAACAGCCTTCTACTCAACATAACACTAATTGCACTATCAATAAAACTAGGCCTAGCCCCATTCCATTTTTGACTCCCAGAAGTAACACAAGGAATTCAACTACACATAGGACTAATCCTCCTCACATGACAAAAAATTGCCCCACTATCAATTCTATTTCAATTTTATCATCTTCTTAGTCCAACTATTATTATAATCCTAGCAATCTTATCCATCCTTACCGGAGCATGAGGTGGACTTAACCAAACACAAATGCGAAAGATCATAGCATACTCATCAATTGCCCACATAGGATGAATGTTGGCTATCTTGCCTTACAACCCAACTATAACTCTTCTTAACCTACTAATTTATATTATCCTTACTGTCCCCATGTTTCTTATACTTATACTTAACTCATCAACAACTATCAACTCAATCTCACTCCTATGAAATAAAGCCCCAACAACCCTTGTAATAATCCCATTAATCCTCCTCTCCCTAGGAGGCCTACCTCCACTAACAGGATTTTTACCAAAATGGGCTATTATCATAGAACTACTAAAAAACAACTGTCTAATTATCACTACAATAATAGCCATTATAGCCCTATTAAACTTATTTTTCTACACACGTCTAATCTACTCTACTTCTCTCACCATATTCCCAACTAATAATAACTCAAAAATATTGACCCACCATTCAAATTATAAAAACAACATTATCCTTCCATCACTTACTATTATTAGCACATTAATCCTCCCTCTCTCACCACAGCTAATCATTTAGAAGTTTAGGATATATAAGTCCAAGAGCCTTCAAAGCCCTTAGAAAACAAACAAGTTTAACTTCTGTTAAGGACTGTAAGACTACTTCCTACATCTACTGAATGCAAATCAATCGCTTTAATTAAGCTAAGACCTTACTAGATTGGTAGGAATCAAACCTACGAAATTTTAGTTAACAGCTAAATACCCTACTTCTGGCTTCAATCTACTTCTCCCGCCTATCAGAAAGGGGGCGGGAGAAGCCTTAGTAGATAGTTATCTACACCTTCGAATTTGCAATTCGACATGACTAACACCTTAAGGCTTGGTAAAAAGAGGACTTAAACCTCTGTATTTAGATTTACAGTCTAATGCTTACTCAGCCATTTTACCTATGTTCGTTAACCGTTGACTATTCTCAACCAACCATAAAGACATTGGAACCCTATACCTCCTATTCGGCGCTTGAGCCGGAATAGTGGGTACTGCACTAAGTATTCTAATCCGAGCTGAGCTTGGACAACCAGGTGCACTTTTAGGGGATGACCAGATCTACAATGTCATTGTTACCGCCCATGCATTTGTTATAATTTTCTTCATAGTAATACCAATAATAATCGGGGGATTTGGAAACTGACTCGTACCACTTATGATTGGAGCTCCTGACATAGCATTCCCACGAATAAATAACATGAGCTTCTGACTTCTACCACCGTCTTTCCTACTCCTATTGGCATCATCTATAGTTGAAGCAGGAGCCGGAACAGGATGAACAGTATACCCACCTTTAGCTGGAAACTTAGCTCATGCTGGAGCATCAGTAGACCTGACAATTTTCTCTCTTCACTTAGCCGGAGTCTCCTCAATCCTGGGGGCTATCAACTTTATTACTACCATTATTAATATAAAACCACCAGCTATAACTCAATATCAAACACCACTATTTGTCTGATCTGTACTAATTACAGCCGTTCTTCTACTATTATCCCTCCCAGTACTAGCAGCAGGAATTACAATACTATTAACTGACCGTAACCTGAACACAACTTTCTTTGACCCTGCAGGAGGCGGAGACCCAATTCTATATCAACATCTATTCTGATTCTTTGGCCATCCTGAAGTTTATATCCTCATCCTACCTGGATTCGGAATTATCTCTCATGTAGTTACTTATTACTCTGGGAAAAAAGAACCATTCGGATACATGGGAATAGTTTGAGCTATAATATCAATTGGCTTTCTAGGCTTCATTGTATGAGCACATCATATGTTCACAGTAGGCTTAGACGTAGACACACGAGCCTACTTTACATCTGCCACAATAATCATTGCTATTCCAACAGGCGTAAAAGTATTTAGCTGACTTGCAACGCTACATGGAGGTAATATCAAATGATCTCCAGCTATACTTTGGGCCCTAGGCTTTATTTTCCTATTTACAGTAGGTGGATTAACAGGAATCGTCCTCTCAAACTCCTCACTTGACATTGTACTTCATGACACTTATTATGTAGTAGCTCATTTCCACTATGTTCTATCTATAGGAGCAGTATTCGCTATTATAGCTGGGTTTGTCCACTGATTCCCTCTATTCACAGGATACACCCTAGACGACACATGAGCAAAAGCACACTTTGCCATCATATTTGTAGGAGTAAATATAACATTCTTCCCTCAACATTTCCTAGGACTTTCAGGTATGCCACGACGATATTCAGATTACCCAGATGCCTATACCACATGAAACACAGTATCATCTATAGGATCATTTATCTCTCTTACAGCCGTCCTACTGATAATTTTTATAATCTGAGAGGCATTCGCTTCAAAACGAGAAGTTCTAACAGTATCTTATTCTTCAACCAACTTGGAGTGACTACATGGCTGCCCACCTCCTTACCATACATTCGAAGAGCCTTCTTACGTAAAAGTTAAATAAGAAAGGAAGGAATCGAACCCCCTAAAACTGGTTTCAAGCCAACCTCATAGCCTCTATGTCTTTCTCAATGAGATATTAGTAAAATAATTACATAACCTTGTCAAGGTTAAATTATAGACTTAAATCTATATATCTTACATGGCTTATCCATTCCAATTAGGTCTACAAGATGCTACATCCCCTATTATAGAAGAATTAATAAATTTTCATGACCACACGCTAATAATTGTTTTCCTTATTAGCACTTTAGTACTTTATATTATTTCGCTGATATTAACAACAAAACTTACACACACAAGCACAATAGATGCCCAAGAAGTAGAAACTGTTTGAACTATCTTACCAGCTATAATTCTTATTTTAATTGCACTCCCCTCACTACGAATTCTATATATAATAGACGAAATTAATAATCCTGTGTTAACAGTAAAAACTATAGGCCACCAATGATACTGAAGCTACGAATATACCGACTATGAAGATTTATGCTTCGACTCTTATATAATTCCAACAACTGACTTAAAACCAGGTGACCTACGACTATTAGAAGTCGACAACCGTGTGGTCCTACCAATAGAACTTCCAATCCGAATACTCATCTCATCAGAAGACGTTCTCCACTCATGAGCTGTTCCCTCACTAGGACTAAAAACTGACGCCATCCCAGGACGCCTAAATCAAGCAACAGTAACCTCTAACCGTCCAGGACTATTTTACGGTCAATGCTCTGAAATCTGCGGGTCTAACCACAGCTTTATACCTATTGTTCTAGAAATAGTGCCACTAAAACACTTCGAAAATTGATCAGCCTCAATAATCTAATCTCACTATGAAGCTTAGAGCGTTAACCTTTTAAGTTAAAGTTAGAGACCTTAAATCTCCATAGTGACATGCCACAACTAGACACATCCACATGATTTATTACCATTATCTCATCTATGGCTACATTATTTATTTTGTTTCAACTAAAGATTTCCTCACAATCTTTTCCCACTCCTCCATCCCCAAAAACCTTCACAGCACAAGAAACAAAAACTCCTTGAGAATCAAAATGAACGAAAATCTATTTGCCTCTTTTATCATTCCCTCAGTAATAGGACTTCCAATTGTAATTACCATTATTATATTTCCATCTATTTTATTTCCATCATCAGAACGCTTAATTAGTAATCGACTTCACTCATTTCAACACTGACTAATTAAACTTATTATCAAACAAATAATACTCATTCACACACCGAAAGGACGAACTTGAACTTTAATAATTGTTTCTCTGATTATATTTATTGGCTCAACTCACCTCCTAGGCCTCCTCCCACACACATTCACACCAACTACCCAACTATCAATAAATCTTAGCATAGCAATTCCACTATGAGCAGGAGCAGTCCTATTGGGATTTCGCCATAAATTAAAAACCTCCCTAGCCCACTTTCTCCCACAAGGCACCCCAATTTCACTTATCCCTATACTAATTATCATCGAAACAATTAGTCTATTTATTCAACCTATAGCCCTAGCAGTATGATTAACAGCTAACATTACTGCAGGACACCTACTTATGCACCTAATTGGAGGAGCAACCCTAGTCCTTATAAATATTAGCCCACCAACCGCTACTATTACATTCATCATCCTACTTCTCCTCACAGTACTAGAATTTGCTGTAGCCCTAATTCAAGCATACGTATTTACCCTACTAGTAAGCCTATATTTACATGATAACACATAATGACCCACCAAACACATGCATATCATATAGTTAACCCAAGTCCATGACCACTTACAGGAACATTCTCAGCCCTTCTACTCACATCAGGACTAGTAATATGATTCCACTATAATTCAACTGTACTTCTATCTCTAGGCCTCCTAGCTAATATTCTTACTATATACCAATGATGATGAGATATCATTCGTGAAGGAACCTATCAAGGCCATCACACCCCCATTGTACAAAAAGGTCTTCGATACGGTATAATCTTATTCATTGTCTCTGAAGTATTTCTCTTTGCTGGTTTCTTCTGAGCTTTTTACCACTCAAGTCTAGTACCAACCCATGATCTCGGAGGCTGCTGACCCCCAACAGGAATTACTCCTCTTAATCCTCTAGAAGTTCCACTATTAAATACATCAGTATTACTAGCATCAGGTGTTTCAATTACATGAGCCCATCATAGTCTCATAGAAGGCAAACGAAATCACATAAATCAAGCCCTACTAATTACTATCCTATTAGGACTCTACTTCACCATACTTCAAGCCTCAGAATACTTTGAAACTTCATTCTCCATTTCAGACGGAATCTATGGCTCTACCTTCTTTATAGCAACAGGATTCCACGGACTCCACGTAATTATCGGGACCACATTCCTTATAGTTTGTCTCTTACGACAACTAAAATTTCACTTTACATCAAAACACCATTTTGGGTTTGAAGCAGCAGCATGATACTGACACTTTGTAGATGTAGTCTGACTCTTCCTATACGTATCCATCTATTGATGAGGATCTTACTCTCTTAGTATAACTAATATAACTGACTTCCAATTAGTAGATTCTGAGCAACATCAGAAGAGAGTAATTAATCTTGTAATTATCATATTCATTAATATCATCCTATCATTAATCCTAATTTCAGTCGCATTCTGGCTCCCCCAAATAAATTTATATACAGAAAAAGCCAATCCATATGAATGTGGATTTGATCCATCAAGCTCCGCTCGTTTACCATTTTCAATAAAATTTTTCCTAGTAGCTATTACATTCCTATTATTTGACCTAGAAATTGCCCTACTACTTCCTCTTCCATGAGCAATCCAAACAACCAATACTAATGTAATAATAATCTCAGCTTTAATTTTAGTTACCATTTTATCATTAGGCCTAACCTATGAATGAACTCAAAAAGGACTCGAATGAACAGAATAACTGGTAATTAGTTTAAACAAAATTAATGATTTCGACTCATTAGATTATGATCCTACTCATAATTACCAAAATGTCATCTGCCTTTATTAATCTCACACTAGCCTTCATACTTTCACTTCTAGGAACATTAACATTCCGCTCTCACCTAATGTCTACCCTTTTATGCTTAGAAGGAATAATATTATCCCTATTTATTATAACATCCCTAGCTTCCCTGAACTCTAACTCCATAGCATCCATACCTATTCCAATTGCTATTTTAGTATTTGCAGCATGCGAAGCAGCAGTAGGACTAGCCTTATTAGTTAAAGTATCCAACACCTACGGTACTGATTATGTCCAAAACCTCAATTTACTTCAATGCTAAAAATTATCTTTCCATCACTAATACTTCTCCCATTAACATGACTATCAAAACCAAAAAAAACCTGAATTAACGTTACTTCCTATAGTTTCATGATTAGCTTAATCAGCCTTTCAATCCTATGGCAAACTGACGAAAGCTCTCTAAACTTTTCAACTATATTCTTCTCAGATCCCCTATCATCCCCGCTTATTATTTTAACAACTTGACTATTACCCCTCATACTTATAGCTAGTCAAAATCATCTAAAAAAAGAAAATTCTACCTATCAAAAACTCTATATTTCAATACTAGTCAGCCTACAAATTCTTCTAGTAATAACTTTTTCAGCAACTGAGCTAATCATATTCTATATTCTATTTGAAGCTACCCTTATTCCTACATTAATTATTATTACACGATGGGGGAATCAAACAGAACGATTAAACGCAGGACTTTACTTCTTATTTTATACACTCATCGGCTCTATCCCACTTTTAATTGCCCTTATCTTTATCCAAAATTCTATAGGTACACTCAACTTCACCATTCTATCACTGACAACCAACCCCCTGAACCCTTTATGATCCAATAACATCCTATGACTAGCATGCATAATAGCATTCATAATTAAAATACCCTTATACGGAGTTCACCTTTGACTCCCAAAAGCCCATGTTGAAGCACCCATTGCAGGCTCTATAATCCTAGCGGCAATTCTCCTAAAACTAGGAAGTTACGGAATAATACGAATCGCTATCATTCTCGACCCACTGACAAAATACATAGCCTACCCCTTCATCTTGCTGTCCCTATGAGGTATAATTATGACAAGCTCAATTTGCTTACGCCAAACAGACCTAAAATCCCTAATCGCTTATTCTTCAGTTAGCCATATAGCTTTAGTAATCGCATCAATTATAATTCAAACTCCCTGAAGCTTCATAGGAGCCACAATATTGATAATTGCCCACGGCCTAACTTCATCACTACTATTCTGCCTAGCAAACTCTAACTATGAACGAATTCACAGCCGAACTATAATTATAGCCCGAGGACTTCAAATAGTCTTTCCACTCATAGCAACTTGCTGGCTAGTAGCAAGCCTAGCCAACCTTGCTCTACCACCATCAATTAATCTCATAGGGGAACTATTTATTACCATATCACTATTTTCTTGATCCAACTTTTCAATCATCCTGATAGGAATTAATATTATTATTACAGGCATATATTCAATATATATGATTATCACAACCCAACGAGGAAAACTAACAAGCCATATAAACAATCTCCAACCATCCCATACCCGAGAACTTACACTTATAGTTCTTCACATCATCCCCCTAATCTTATTGACTATTGACCCAAAACTAATTACAGGGTTAACTATATGTAGATATAGTTTACAAAAACATTAGACTGTGAATCTAAAAACAGGAGTTCAACACTTCTTATTTACCAAGAAAGTATGCAAGAACTGCTAACTCATGCCACCATGATTAAACTCATGGCTTTCTTAACTTTTATAGGATAGAAGTAATCCATTGGTCTTAGGAACCAAAAACCTTGGTGCAACTCCAAATAAAAGTAATAAATACCATTACATCATTCATTATAGCAATTTTTCTCATTCTTCTATCACCAATTCTAATTTCCTCAACTAGTCTATCCAAACACATTAATTTTCCAATGTATGCAATACTATCAATCAAACTCTCATTCTTTCTAAGCCTCTTGCCTCTCATAATATTATTTTACCACAACACAGAATACATAATTACTACCTGACATTGAATTACAATTAATTCTATTGAACTCACAATAAGCTTTAAAATAGATTATTTCTCAACTATATTTTTATCTGTAGCCCTATTCGTTACATGATCTATTATACAATTTTCCTCATGATACATACATTCAGATCCTCACATTAATCGATTTATTAAATATTTACTACTATTTTTAATCACTATACTAATTTTAACTTCAGCTAACAATCTATTTCAACTGTTCATCGGGTGAGAAGGAGTAGGTATTATATCTTTCCTCCTCATCGGATGATGATTCGGACGAGCAGACGCAAATACCGCAGCTCTCCAAGCAATTTTATATAACCGAATTGGCGATATCGGCTTTATCCTAGCTATAACATGATTTTGTCTAAACATGAATTCCTGAGAACTCCAACAAATTCTATTAACCAACAATAACAACCTAATCCCACTTCTCGGCCTATTAATCGCAGCCACAGGAAAATCAGCCCAATTCGGCCTACACCCATGACTTCCATCAGCCATAGAAGGACCTACACCAGTTTCAGCCTTACTGCACTCAAGCACAATAGTAGTAGCAGGGATTTTCCTACTAGTCCGATTTCACCCCATAACATCCAGCAACCCATCAATCCTAACTATTATACTATGCTTAGGAGCACTAACTACCCTATTTACCGCTATCTGTGCTCTTACCCAAAACGATATTAAAAAGATTGTAGCATTCTCCACATCAAGTCAGCTAGGCCTAATAATAGTTACATTAGGAATTAATCAACCATATCTAGCATTTTTACACATCTGCACACATGCATTCTTCAAAGCCATACTCTTCATGTGCTCCGGATCAATTATTCACAGCCTAAATGATGAGCAAGACATTCGAAAAATAGGAAACATAATAAAAACTATACCATTCACATCATCCTGCCTAACAATTGGTAGTCTTGCCCTAACAGGAATACCATTCCTGACGGGCTTCTACTCAAAAGACCTAATCATTGAAGCTATCAACACCTGCAATACCAACGCCTGAGCCCTATTAATTACACTAATCGCCACATCAATAACAGCTATCTACAGCATACGAATTATTTACTTTGTAGTCATAACAAAACCACGATTTCCACCATTATTCTCAATCAATGAGAAAGACCCAAATCTTATTAACCCTATTAAACGCCTAGCATTTGGAAGCATCCTAGCCGGATTCTTTATTTCATACAATATTCCACCAACTAACATCCAAATTCTTACTATACCATGATACTTAAAAACTACAGCCCTACTAATCTCTATCCTAGGCTTTCTACTAGCCCTAGAACTAAATAACCTCACACAAAATCTTTCCATAAGTAAAAAAAACCCATATTCATCATTTTCCACATCACTAGGCTACTTCCCATCAATCATCCATCGAATCATTCCAAACAAAACACTAAACCTAAGCTTCAAAACATCACTTAACCTTCTAGACCTGTATTGACTAGAAAAGTCAATCCCAAAATCTACTTCAACTATACACTCTTATATATCAAAACTACTGACTAACCAAAAAGGACTAGTAAAACTATATTTTATATCATTCTTACTTTCTATTCTATTAACCACTACACTCTTTTTCATTAATCTCGAGATATTTCAATAATAATAAAAATCCCAGCAAACAAAGACCATCCAGCAACTACCATTATCCAAGTGGCACAGCTATATATTGCAGCAACCCCAATACCTCCCTCCAATATTACACCAACATCATCAATCTCATATATCAATCAATCACCTAAACTATCAAAATTAACTACCTCTTCCCCATTATAATAATCAAGAAAATACACAAAAAACATCTCTATTAAAACACCTACAATTAAAAAACCAAAAACAAACCAATTAGACCCTCAAGTCTCAGGATACTCCTCAGTAGCTATAGCTGTCGTATACCCAAACACTACCATTATTCCACCCAAATAAATTAAGAATACCATTAAACCTAAAAAGGACCCACCAAACCCTAAAACTATCAAACAACCTACAAACCCACTCATAATTAAACCAAACCCTCCATAAATAGGAGAGGGTTTTAAAGCTAACCCAAGACAACCAGTCAAAAATAATAAACTTAAAACAAAAATATAATTAGTCATTGTTTCTACACAGCATTTAACTGTGACTAATGACATGAAAAATCATCGTTGTAATTCAACTACAGAAACCTAATGATAAACATCCGAAAAACGCACCCTCTGTTAAAAATTATTAACCACTCTTTCATCGACCTCCCTGCCCCATCCAACATTTCATCCTGATGAAACTTCGGCTCCCTCCTGGGTCTCTGCCTTGTTATCCAAATTCTCACAGGTTTATTCCTAGCCATACACTACACATCAGACACAATAACAGCATTCTCATCAGTCACACATATTTGCCGAGACGTAAACTATGGGTGACTAATCCGATATATACACGCTAATGGAGCCTCAATGTTTTTCATCTGCCTATTTCTTCACGTAGGACGAGGAATATATTACGGATCATATACATTTATAGAAACGTGAAACATCGGAGTAATCCTACTATTTGCAGTAATAGCTACAGCATTCATAGGTTACGTGCTTCCATGAGGACAAATATCCTTTTGGGGAGCAACAGTAATTACAAACCTTCTTTCAGCTATCCCATATATCGGCACTACCCTAGTAGAATGAATTTGAGGGGGATTCTCAGTAGATAAAGCCACTTTAACACGTTTCTTCGCATTTCACTTTATTCTCCCATTTATTATCGCAGCCCTAGTAATTGTCCATCTCCTATTTCTCCACGAAACAGGCTCAAACAACCCAACAGGCTTAAACTCAGATGCCGACAAAATTCCATTCCACCCATACTATACAATTAAAGACATCCTAGGAATTTTTATTATAGTTATATTCCTAATAACCCTAGTCCTATTTTTCCCGGACCTACTTGGAGACCCAGATAACTACACACCGGCAAATCCACTTAATACACCACCACATATCAAACCAGAATGATACTTTCTATTTGCATATGCAATCCTACGCTCTATCCCAAACAAACTAGGAGGTGTCCTAGCCCTAATCCTATCCATCCTTATCCTAGCCTTACTGCCGCTTCTTCATACTTCAAAACAACGAAGTCTAATATTCCGCCCTATTACTCAAACACTCTACTGAATCCTAGTAGCTAACCTCCTCATCCTTACCTGAATCGGAGGACAACCAGTTGAACACCCATTCGTAATCATCGGCCAACTCGCCTCCATCAGTTACTTCTCAATTATTCTAATCTTTATGCCGATCTCAGGCATCATTGAAAACAACATGCTAAAATGAAACTCATGTCCTGATAGTATAGTACCATTACTCTGGTCTTGTAAACCAAAAACGAAGAACTTCTCTTCTCAGGACATCAAGAAGAAGGAAATCCTCCCCACCATCAGCACCCAAAGCTGATATTCTACTTAAACTACTTCTTGTGTACATAAAATTACATAGTACATTCATACATATATGTATATAGTACATTAAATTATTTACCCCTAGCATATAAGCAAGTACATTTAATCAATGATTACAGACATTACTGATTAATCAAATACTCTCCTCTCCCACATGTCTATTTAAAACCTACATTTTAATTAATGATCTCAAGACATATCTGTGTTATCTTACATACACCATTCAGTCATAAACTCTTCTCTTCCATATGACTATCCCCTTCCACATTTGGTCTATATTTCTACCATCCTCCGTGAAACCAACAACCCGCCCACCTATGCCCCTCTTCTCGCTCCGGGCCCATAAAACTTGGGGGTAGCTAACCTGAAACTTTATCAGACATCTGGTTCTTACTTCAGGGCCATCAAATGCGTTATCGCCCATACGTTCCCCTTAAATAAGACATCTCGATGGTACGGGTCTAATCAGCCAAGACGGTCATAACTGTGGTCTCGCGCAGTTGGTATTTTTAGACGGTCATAACTGTGGTCTCGCGCAGTTGGTATTTTTTTATTTTTAGGATGCTGTGACTCACCATAGCCGTCAAGGCATGAAGGGCAGCCCACCATGAAGCTGGACTTACAGTGAAGGATCATTTATCCACATACAACAATCACCGAAGACAATTTATGAATGCTTGTTAGACATAATTCCGTTACTACTCCTAATTTTGACTTACCCAAACCCCCCCTCCCCCTTTGATGTCAAACCCCAAAACCATCAAAGACTTAACTTAAATTTCATAAGTTATATTCTATTCTAGTAGTTCACAAAATTAAACTTATATTACAGTATTGGGCAAAAATTTATAAAAAACTAATTTTGAATTATCAAAAACTTACCTTATTCAAATTCCCTAATATATTTATATAG